GTTAATGTAGCTTAATATATAAAGCAAGACACTGAAAATGTCTAGATGGGCTACTTCACCCCATAAACATACAGGTTTGGTCCTGGCCTTTCTATTAGCCCTCAGTGAAATTACACATGCAAGCATCCACAATCCTGTGAAAATGCCCTCCAGGCCATCAAAACAAGAGGAGCAAGTATCAAGCACGCACAAGCAGCTCAAAACACTTTGCTTAGCCACACCCCCACGGGAAACAGCAGTGACAAACCTTTAGCAATAAACGAAAGTTTAACTAAGTTACACTGACCACTAGAGTCGGTCAATTTCGTGCCAGCCACCGCGGCCATACGATTGACTCAAGTTAATAGAATTCGGCGTAAAGAGTGTTTAAGATTTACTCTCAATAAAGCTAACCTATAACTAAGTTGTGGAAAACCCCAGTTATGGTAAAATACCCTACGAAAGTGGCTTTAGTATACTGAACACACTATAGCTAAGGTACAAACTGGGATTAGATACCCCACTATGCTTAGCCCTAAACCTCAATGATTTAATTAAACAAAATTATTCGCCAGAACACTACAAGCCACAGCTTGAAACTCAAAGGACCTGGCGGTGCTTTATATCCTTCTAGAGGAGCCTGTTCTGTAATCGATAAACCCCGATAAACCTCACCACCTCTTGCTCTCAGCCTGTATACCGCCATCTTCAGCAAACTCCCTAAAGATTACACAGTAAGCAGAAGTATAACCATAAAAACGTTAGGTCAAGGTGCAGCCAATGAAGTGGAAGCAATGGGCTACATTTTCTAAACCAGAAAACCACACGACAGCCTTTATGAAATCTAAAGTCTCAAGGTGGATTTAGCAGTAAATTAAGAATAGAGAGCTTAATTGAAACAAGGCCATTAAGCACGCACACACCGCCCGTCACCCTCCTCAAACATCACACAAATAGTGCATTAACAACAAACTACTATAAACTGATATAGAGGGGATAAGTCGTAACAAGGTAAGCGTACTGGAAAGTGCGCTTGGATAAACCAAAGCGTAGCTTAAGCTAAAGCATCCAGCTTACACCCGGAAGATATCGCCAATTAATCGATCGCTCTGAGCTAACCCTAGCTCAAATATATATATATATATATATATATATACTAACTTATTACATTAATTAAATCATTTACCCACCATAAAAGTATAGGTGATAGAAATTATATACATGACGCAATAGACACAGTACCGCAAGGGAAAGATAAAAACCTAATAAAGCACAAAAAAGCAAAGATAAACCCTTCTACCTTTTGCATAATGAATTAACTAGAAACTATATTGTATAAAGAACTTCAACAATATCCCCCGAAACCAAGCGAGCTACCCATGGACAGCCAAAAGAGCATACCCGTCTATGTGGCAAAATAGTGGGAAGATCTATGGGTAGTGGCGACAAACCTACCGAGCTTGGTGATAGCTGGTTATCCAAGACAGAATTTCAGTTCAACCTTAAATTTACTTATAGAACCCTTAATCCTTTCGTAAATTTAACGGCTACTCTAAAGAGGGACAGCTCTTTAGATTATAGGAAATAACCTTCTTTAGAGAGTAAAATATGTAACTTCTACAGTAGGCCTAAAAGCAGCCACCAATTAAGAAAGCGTTCAAGCTCGACACCAACACAACCTTAATCCCCCCCACTATACTGAACTCCTAAATCATATTGGATTAATCTATTACTAAATAGAAGCAATAATGTTAGTATAAGTAACGTGAAATTATTCTCCCTGCATAAGCTTATCCCAGACCGGACCTACTACTGCTAGTTAACAGCTAAATTATTTTATTCCTCAACTACACCAACCTATTACCCAAACTGTTAACCCAACACAGGCATGCTATCCAGGAAAGATTAAAAAAAGTAAAAGGAACTCGGCAAACTCTACCCCCGCCTGTTTACCAAAAACATCACCTCTAGCATCAATAGTATTAGAGGCACTGCCTGCCCAGTGACACATGTTCAACGGCCGCGGTACCCTGACCGTGCAAAGGTAGCATAATCACTTGTTCTCTAAATAGGGACTTGTATGAATGGCCACACGAGGGTTTAACTGTCTCTTACTTTTAATCAGTGAAATTGACCTATCCGTGAAGAGGCGGATATGCGCTAATAAGACGAGAAGACCCTATGGAGCTTCAATTTAATAGCACAAACCAACACCCTAAAAACCCACAGGCATTAAAACACCGTCCATGCGCTATAAATTTCGGTTGGGGCGACCTCGGAGAACAACATAACCCCCGAGATATAAGTATACCAAGACCTTACCAGTCTAAGTAAACCAATATCTATTGACCCAATAATTTGATCAACGGACCAAGTTACCCTAGGGATAACAGCGCAATCCTATTATAGAGTCCATATCGACAATAGGGTTTACGACCTCGATGTTGGATCAAGACATCCTAGTGGTGTAGCCGCTACTAAGGGTTCGTTTGTTCAACGATTAAAGTCTTACGTGATCTGAGTTCAGACCGGAGCAATCCAGGTCGGTTTCTATCTATTAAACATTTCCCCCAGTACGAAAGGACAAGGGAAATAGAGCCTACTTTTCAAAGCGCCCTCACAAACCAAATGACCTCTATCTTAATTTACAATTATTTATCTGCCCCAAAACCAGGGCTTGTTAAGGTGGCAGAGCCCGGCAATTGCATAAAACTTAAAACTTTATTACCAGAGGTTCAACTCCTCTCCTTAACAACTTGTTTATAATCAATTTACTCCTACTTATTATCCCAGCCTTAATTGCTATAGCATTCCTAACACTTACAGAACGAAAAATTTTAGGCTATATACAATTCCGTAAAGGCCCCAACATTGTTGGCCCTTACGGAATACTCCAACCTATCGCAGACGCAATAAAACTCTTTACAAAAGAACCCTTACTACCCACAGCATCTACTACAACCCTATACATTATTGCCCCAACTCTAGCCCTATCTATTGCTCTCCTCCTATGAACTCCTCTCCCTATACCACTTCCACTAATTAATTTTAACCTAGGCCTTCTATTTATCCTAGCAACCTCAAGCTTAGCTGTGTACTCAATCTTATGATCCGGATGAGCATCCAACTCAAAATACGCATTAATTGGCGCATTACGAGCCGTAGCTCAAACAATCTCATATGAAGTCACCCTAGCTATTATTCTTCTCTCCATTCTACTAATAAGCGGCTCATTCAACTTACACTCACTTATTACAACGCAAGAACACCTATGACTTCTTCTACCATCATGACCCCTTGCTATAATATGATTTATCTCTACACTAGCCGAAACTAACCGAGCCCCTTTTGATCTAACAGAAGGCGAGTCAGAACTAGTTTCAGGATTCAACATCGAATACGCCGCAGGCTCATTTGCTCTATTCTTCATAGCAGAATATATAAATATTATTATAATAAATGCTCTAACCACTACTATCTTCCTAGCAGCCCCCCATATATTAACCACCCCAGAACTTTACACAATAAATTTCATAACTAAAACACTTATATTAACTGCACTATTCCTATGAATTCGAACAGCATATCCCCGATTTCGCTACGATCAACTAATACATCTCTTATGAAAAAAATTCCTACCCCTTACACTAGCACTCTGCATATGATATATTTCCATACCAATCCTAATATCTGGCATCCCGCCCCAAATATAAGAAATATGTCTGACAAAAGAGTTACTTTGATAGAGTAAATTATAGAGGTTTAAGCCCTCTTATTTCTAGAATCACAGGAATCGAACCTATACCTAAGAACTCAAAACTCTCCGTGCTACCTATTACACCATATTCTAAGTAAGGTCAGCTAAATAAGCTATCGGGCCCATACCCCGAAAATGTTGGTCCAATCCTTCCCGTACTAATATTAATCCTCTAGCCCATCTCATTATTTCCTTTACAATCCTAACAGGAACTATAATTACAATCCTAAGCTCACACTGATTCCTCATCTGAGTAGGCCTAGAATTAAATATACTAGCAATTATCCCAGTATTAGCTAAAAGCACAAACCCCCGCTCCACAGAAGCAGCCACAAAGTACTTTCTAATTCAAGCAACTGCATCAATACTCCTACTAATAACTATCCTTATAAACAATCTATTCTCAGGGCAATGAACAATTAATCCACCTATAAGCCAACTCTTGTCCACAACAATATTAATTGCCCTTGTAATAAAATTAGGTATAGCCCCCCTGCACTTCTGACTCCCAGAAGTAACACAAGGTATTCCCCTTATTCCTGCTATAATTGTTCTCACATGACAAAAACTAGCCCCCATATCTATTATAATACAAATCTTTCCATCTATTAATATTAACATCCTCATAACAATCTCCATTCTATCTATTATAATTGGCAGCTGAGGCGGACTTAACCAAACACAACTACGTAAAATCCTAGCCTACTCATCAATTACCCATATAGGATGGATAATAGCAGTCCTACACTACAACCCTAACATTACTATTCTAAACCTATTTATCTACTTATTCTTAACAATTTCCATTTTCATAACTTTCTATCTAAACTCAAACACAACAACTCTATCAATATCCCACACCTGGAATAAATTTACATGAATAATACCCATTATCCCACTATTAATACTATCCTTAGGAGGCCTACCTCCACTTACAGGCTTCTCCCCTAAATGAGCTATCATACAAGAATTCACAAATAATAATAACCTCGCCATACCTCTTGCTATAGCCATACTAACTCTAGTAAACTTATACTTTTACTTACGCCTAACATACTCTATCTCTATAACAATATTTCCTACCTCCAACAACTCAAAAATTAATTGACAACTAAAATATATAAAGCCATCTCCACTTCTTGCCCCACTTACAACCCTTTCCACCTTCCTTCTACCCATCACTCCACTAATACTAATAAACTAGAAATTTAGGTTAACAAGACCAAGAGCCTTCAAAGCCCTCAGTAAGTATATTTTACTTAATTTCTGCCCCACCCTAAGGACTGCAAAACTCCATATTACATCTACTGAACGCAAATCAGTCGCTTTAATTAAGCTAAGCCCTTTCCTAGACTGATGGGACTTTAACCCACAAAAATTTAGTTAACAGCTAAATAACCTAGTCAACTGGCTTCAATCTACTTCTCCCGCCGTTAGGGGAAAAAAGGCGGGAGAAGCCCCGGCAGAATTGAAGCTGCTTCTTTGAATTTGCAATTCAATATGATATATCACCTCAGAGCTGGTAAAAAGAGGACTATCCCCTGTCTTTAGATTTACAGTCTAATGCTTACTCAGCCATTTTACCTTTTCCTACCTATGTTCATAAACCGCTGACTATTCTCAACTAATCATAAAGACATTGGTACACTGTACCTGCTATTTGGAGCATGGGCGGGAGCAGTTGGAACTGCCCTAAGCCTTTTAATTCGAGCAGAACTAGGACAACCTGGAAGTCTAATAGAAGATGACCATGTTTATAACGTTATTGTTACCTCCCACGCATTTATTATAATCTTCTTCATAGTAATGCCAATTATAATTGGGGGCTTCGGAAACTGACTTGTCCCCCTTATAATTGGTGCACCTGATATAGCATTTCCTCGAATAAACAATATAAGCTTCTGACTCCTCCCCCCATCACTTCTATTACTACTTGCATCTTCAACCCTAGAGGCCGGCGCAGGAACTGGTTGAACAGTATATCCACCCCTAGCTGGAAACATATCCCACCCAGGAGCCTCAGTTGACCTAACTATTTTCTCATTACACCTAGCAGGCGTCTCCTCTATCCTAGGCGCTATCAATTTTATTACTACAATTATCAATATAAAACCTCCAGCTATAACCCAATATCAAACCCCTCTCTTTGTCTGATCCGTTCTAATCACAGCAGTACTTCTTCTTCTATCACTCCCAGTTCTAGCTGCTGGAATTACTATACTACTAACAGACCGTAACCTTAACACTACTTTTTTTGATCCTGCTGGCGGGGGTGACCCAATTCTATACCAGCATTTATTTTGATTCTTCGGTCACCCTGAAGTGTATATTCTTATCCTACCCGGCTTCGGAATAATTTCTCACATTGTAACATATTATTCCAATAAAAAAGAACCATTCGGGTACATAGGAATAGTATGAGCTATAATATCCATTGGTTTTTTAGGATTTATTGTATGAGCACATCACATATTTACAGTAGGAATAGATGTAGATACCCGTGCATATTTCACATCAGCTACTATAATTATTGCTATCCCTACCGGAGTAAAAGTATTTAGCTGATTAGCCACGCTGCACGGAGGCAACATTAAATGATCCCCCGCAATACTATGGGCCCTGGGGTTTATTTTTCTATTTACCGTAGGCGGACTAACAGGAATTGTACTAGCCAACTCATCATTAGACATTGTCCTACATGATACATACTATGTAGTAGCCCATTTTCACTATGTATTATCCATAGGAGCAGTATTTGCTATTATAGGGGGATTTATTCACTGATTCCCACTATTTTCTGGTTACACCCTCGATCAAACATATGCTAAAATTCATTTCAGCATTATATTTGTAGGTGTAAACATAACCTTTTTCCCTCAACATTTTCTTGGCCTATCAGGCATACCTCGACGTTACTCAGACTACCCCGATGCCTATACAACATGAAATATTGTATCATCCGTAGGCTCATTCATCTCACTAACAGCAGTAATTTTAATAATTTTTATGATTTGAGAAGCTTTCTCTTCAAAACGGAAAGTCATAATCATCGAACAACTATCCACCAATCTAGAGTGACTTTACGGCTGCCCCCCTCCCTACCACACATTCGAAGAGGCTACCTATGTAAAAGCCCTAAACGAAAAAGGAAGGATTTGAACCCCCAAAAATTGGTTTCAAGCCAACTCCATAGACCCTATGACTTTTTCAATAAGATATTAGTAAAATAATTACATAACTTTGTCAAAGTTAAATTATAGACTAACCCCTATATATCTTATATGGCCCACCCAGCCCAACTAGGCCTACAAAATGCAGCATCCCCCATCATAGAAGAACTTATTGCTTTCCACGATCACGCCCTTATAATCATTTTCCTAATTAGCTCTCTAGTTCTATATATTATCTCCTTAATACTTACTACAAAACTAACACACACCAGCACAATAAATGCTCAAGAAATTGAAATAATTTGAACTATTCTACCCGCCATTATTCTTATTATAATTGCCCTTCCATCCTTACGTATTCTTTATATAACAGACGAATTTAATAAACCTTACCTAACCCTCAAAGCCATCGGCCACCAATGATACTGAAGCTACGAATACTCAGACTATGAAGACCTGGCCTTTGACTCCTATATTATGCCCACCTATTTTCTTGAGCCTGGTGAGTTCCGACTTCTCGAAGTAGATAATCGCACTACCCTGCCAATAGAAGCAGACATTCGTATATTAATTTCATCGCAAGATGTACTACACTCATGAGCTGTCCCATCATTAGGCGTTAAAGCAGATGCAATTCCTGGACGCTTAAACCAAGCCATAGTAGCCTCAATACGACCGGGTCTTTTTTACGGACAGTGCTCGGAAATTTGTGGATCCAACCATAGCTTTATACCCATTGTCCTAGAGTTTATCTATTTCCAAGACTTCGAAGTTTGAGCCTCCTACCTGTACATTGTATCGCTGTAAAGCTAATAAGCATTAACCTTTTAAGTTAAAGATTGGGATAAACCTATCCCTACAGCGAATACCCCAACTAAATATCTCACCATGACCAATGGTAATTCTATCAATAGTTGTGGCCCTATTTTATATTATCCAATTAAAAATACTGAATTTCTCCTTCTACATCACCCCAAAATCAAAATTAACCAAAATACAAAAACATAATACAACCTGAGAACTAAAATGAACCAAAATCTATTTGCCTCATTCAACATTCCAGTAATATTAGGAATTCCCCTAGCTACATTTATTATTTTATTTCCCACCCTACTAATAACTCCCTCCAACAAACTAATTAGTAATCGATTTACCTCACTCCAACAATGGTTAATTCAACTAACACTAAAACAGTTAATACTAAGTCATAGCGCTAAAGGACGAACCTGATCCCTTATACTTTTAGCGCTAATTACCTTTATTGCCCTCAACAACCTTCTTGGACTAACACCCTATGCATTTACACCAACCACTCAATTATCTATAAATATTGGAATAGCAATTCCCCTATGAGCAGCAACAGTAATTATAGGATTTCGATTTAAAACAAAATCATCTTTAGCCCACTTTCTACCCCAAGGAACACCAATTCCTCTCATCCCAATATTAGTAATTATTGAGACAATTAGCCTCTTCATTCAACCTATAGCACTAGCTGTGCGCCTAACAGCCAATATCACAGCAGGGCACTTACTAATACACTTACTTGGAGATACCGCACTAACTCTCCTCTCTATCTACTTCTCTTCTTCTATTATTACTATTATTGTTATTATTCTTCTAATTACCCTAGAACTAGCTGTAGCACTAATTCAAGCCTACGTCTTTACACTCCTAGTAAGCCTCTACTTACATGATAATTCCTAATGACCCACCAAGCCCATGCCTATCACATAGTCAATCCCAGCCCCTGACCATTGACAGGAGCTCTCTCCGCCTTCCTACTCACCTCGGGCTTAATTATATGATTCCACTTTTACCATAGCCTTCTTCTTACAACAGGCCTGCTAGCCAGCGCAATAACCATATTTCAATGATGACGAGACGTCGTTCGAGAAGGCACTTACCAAGGACATCACACCACCCCTGTCCAAAAAGGCCTCCGATATGGAATAATTCTATTTATTATTTCAGAAATCTTCTTCTTCGCTGGATTTTTCTGAGCATTCTATCACTCAAGCTTAGCCCCAACCCCACAAACAGGAGGACATTGACCCCCAACAGGCATTTTTCCTCTTAATCCCATAGAAGTTCCCCTCCTAAATACAGCAGTACTACTTGCATCAGGAGTAACAATTACTTGAGCCCACCATAGCCTAATAGAAGCTGATCAAGAAGAATCAACCCAAGCACTATTCATGACCATCGCCCTAGGTGCTTATTTTACCTATCTTCAAATATCAGAGTATTCAGAAGCCTCTTTCACTATTTCAGATGGAATTTATGGCTCTACATTCTTCATAGCAACAGGCTTCCACGGCCTCCATGTCATTATCGGAACTACATTTCTCACCACATGCTACTTTCGCCTTCAATTAGACCACTTCACATCCAATCACCATTTCGGCTTTGAAGCTGCCGCATGATACTGGCACTTCGTAGACGTAGTATGACTATTCCTCTACATCTCAATTTATTGATGAGGATCTTGCTCTTTTAGTATAAATAGTACCACTGACTTCCAATCAGTAAGTCTTGATAAACTCAAGATAGAGCAGTTAACCTTACACTAGCCCTAATCACAAATATCTTTCTAGCCTTATTATTAATTACTATTACATTTTGAATTCCACAACCTAATGCTTACACAGAAAAACACAACCCATATGAATGCGGATTTGATCCCACAACCTCTGCCCACCTACCCTTCTCCATAAAATTCTTCCTAGTTGCTATTACATTCCTCCTATTTGATTTAGAAATCGCCCTTCTCCTTCCCTTGCCATGAGCAACCCAGACAAACAAACTAATAATAACAACCAATATAATTCTTACTCTAATTATTATTCTAATCCTAGGATTGGCCTACGAATGAACACAAAAGGGATTGGACTGAATTGAATTAGTAAATAGTTTAATTAAAAACAAATGATTTCGACTCATTAAATTATGATAAATCATATTTACTAAGTGCCCTTCATCTACATTAACACGGCACTAGCATATTCAATATCTCTACTAGGACTATTCATCTATCGATCTCATCTAATATCATCCCTACTATGTTTAGAAGGCATAATACTATCACTATTTATTTTAACCACACTTATAACCCTTAACATACACCTAACACTAATATTTATAATACCCATTACCCTTCTGGTATTCGCCGCATGTGAGGCCGCAGTAGGCCTAGCCCTTCTAGTCCTAATCTCTAACTTATATGGCCTAGATTATGTACAAAACTTAAATCTTCTCCAATGCTAAAAATTATTTTACCAACTATCATACTACTTCCAACAGTATGACTTTCAAACAACCGTACAATATGAATCAACATAATAACCTGAAGCTTATTAATCAGTGCCTTAGCCCTTATACCCTTATATTTACCAAACATCCTATGCTACTTGTCCCTAACTTTCTTCTCAGACCCATTAACATCTCCACTTCTCGCCCTAACAGCCTGACTACTCCCCCTTATAATTCTAGCCACCCAACAACACCTTTATAATAACCCCCTCCCACGAAAAAAACTCTACATTTCAATATTAATTCTCTTACAAATCTCTCTTATCATAACATTTACAGCCACAGAACTTATTCTATTCTACATCCTATTTGAAACCACTCTAATTCCCACCCTAGTTGTTATTACCCGCTGAGGTTATCAACCAGAACGCCTTAATGCAGGATCATACTTTTTATTCTACACATTAGCTGGATCTCTTCCACTACTTATTACTCTCTTGTACTACCTAACTAACCTAGGATCATTAAATCTTCTTACCACATTACTTACTACTAAAGAAATAACACTCTCATGAACCAATTCAATTACATGACTAGGCTGCATAATAGCCTTTATAGTCAAAATACCCTTATATGGCCTCCACCTATGATTACCAAAAGCACACGTTGAGGCCCCTATTGCAGGCTCAATAGTCCTAGCAGCAGTACTACTAAAACTAGGAAGTTACGGTATAATACGAATTACCCCTATTCTCAACCCCCTAACAGAGAAAATAAACTATCCCTTTCTCATCCTATCCCTGTGAGGAATAGTAATAACAAGCTCCATCTGCCTACGACAAACTGACCTAAAATCCCTCATTGCATATTCCTCCGTTAGTCATATAGCACTAGTAATTCTAGCCATCCTCATCCAAACTCCTTGAAGTTTTACCGGCGCCATTACTCTTATAATTGCCCACGGACTTACTTCATCCCTCCTATTCTGCCTAGCAAATTCAAACTACGAACGAATCCATAGCCGAACTATAATATTTACCCGAGGTCTACAAACACTCTTCCCTCTCCTCGCTCTATGGTGACTTATAGCTAACCTCACTAATCTTGCCCTTCCTCCCACCATTAATCTTATAGGAGAACTATTCACAATTATAGCCTCCTTCTCCTGATCAAACTTCACTATTATATTTACAGGACTTAACATACTAATCACAGCCTTATATTCACTCCACATATTTATCTCAACGCAACGAGGACCATTAACGTATAGCACTAGCAACGTTAAGCCCTTATTCACACGCGAAAATACACTAATACTTTTACACCTAGGACCAATTCTTCTTCTTACCCTAAACCCTAAAGTAATTATAGGACTGACCCCCTGTAGCTATAGTTTAATCAAAACATTAGATTGTGAATCTAATAATAGAAGTTATCAACTTCTTATCTACCGAGAAAGTATGCAAGAACTGCTAACTCATGCCCCCACGCCTAATAGCCTGGCTTTCTCAACTTTTAAAGGATAGAAGTTATCCATTGGTCTTAGGAACCAAAAACATTGGTGCAACTCCAAATAAAAGTATAATGTTCTCCTCCATTGCCCTAATAGCATTAGTACCCCTATTAGTACCTATTATAATTACTCTTATTAACCCCCGCAACAACCCCCAATACCCATATTACGTAAAACTAGCAATTATATACTCCCTCTCCATTAGTATATTATCTACAGCAATATTTATCTTCACAGGCCAAGAATTTATAATCTCAAACTGACATTGAACAACAATTCAGACCATTAAACTTTTCCTAAGCTTTAAACTAGACTTCTTCTCCATAATATTTATTCCCGTAGCATTACTTGTTACCTGATCAATCGTTGAATTCTCAATATGATATATAAGCTCAGACCCAAATATTAATCAATTTCTCAAGTACCTACTTATTTTTCTTATTACAATACTTATCCTAATTACTGCTAATAATTTATTCCAACTTTTTATTGGGTGAGAAGGGATAGGCATTATATCTTTTCTGCTAATTGGTTGATGGCACGGTCGAACAGACGCTAACACAGCTGCACTACAAGCAATTCTGTATAATCGTATCGGTGATATTGGGTTTATCCTGGCAATAGCATGATTTTTTCTATACGCCAACTCATGAGATTTTCAACAAATATTTATCCTTAATTCCACCCCAAACTCTTTCCCCCTTATCAGCCTTATCCTCGCCGCTACTGGAAAATCAGCCCAATTTGGTCTCCACCCATGACTCCCTTCCGCCATAGAAGGCCCTACCCCAGTCTCAGCATTACTTCATTCAAGCACAATAGTCGTTGCAGGAATTTTCCTAATTATTCGACTTCACCCTTTATTCGAAAATAATCTACCAATACAAACACTTATATTAACTCTCGGAGCCATTACCACTCTATTTACAGCCATCTGTGCTCTAACACAAAATGACATAAAAAAAATCATTGCTTTTTCAACCTCAAGCCAACTGGGCCTAATAATAGTTACAGTTGGACTTAACCAACCATTTTTAGCTTTCCTTCACATCTGTACCCACGCTTTCTTTAAAGCTATACTTTTTCTATCAGCAGGATCTATTATTCACAGCCTCAACAACGAACAAGATATTCGAAAAATAGGAGGTCTATTTAATACCTTGCCATTCACTGCTTCCTCCCTTATCATTGGCAGCCTAGCACTTATAGGCACACCCTTTCTAACAGGCTTCTACTCAAAAGACCTTATTATTGAAACCGCCAACATATCATATATCAATACCTGAGCCCTTATAATTACCCTAGTAGCCACCTCCCTAACAGCCGCATACAGCATTCGCATTATTTTCTTTACTCTTACAAATCATCCCCGAACTATAAACCTAATTCTAATCAACGAAAACAACCCTTTACTAATAAATTCAATCAATCGCCTAGCTATTGGAAGTATCTTCGCTGGGTTTCTTATTTCTAACTGCATTCCCCCCACCTCTTACCCTCAATATACCATACCCCCCTACCTTAAACTAGCAGCCCTAGGAGTAAGTACACTAGGCCTTCTTTTAGCTATAGAACTTAGCTTTATAACCAACAACATAAAACTACATACCCCAACAAAAACTTTCTACTTCTCTAATATATTAGGGTTTTATTCAACCACTACACACCGCCTAAACCCCCACTCAAGCTTAGCCATGAGCCAAAACTTCACATCCACACTACTGGATATATTATGATTAGAAAAAACTATACCAAAAATAGTATCAAAAACCCAAATTTCAATCTCCACCTCAACTTCAACCCCAAAAGGCCTAATTAAACTTTACTTTTTATCATTCCTTATCCCTCCCACTATCGCACTTATCCTAACTATTTAACCCCCACCTCGAGTAAGTTCAATAGCAATATGCATACCCGTAAATAACGCCCAACAAGTAACCAAAACAACTCAAACTCCATAATTATACAATGCAGCCGCACCAGTAGGATCTTCACGAATTAATCCTGGCCCCTCACCCTCATAAATTATTCAACTAGCCACAGTCTTATAATTAACAGTGATAGTAACACCCTCCACCGTCTTAATAGGATCCCCGCCCAACAAGAACACCAAGGTAAATTCTATAATTAAACCCATCAACATAGTTCCCAAAATATCTATACTTGATAACCATGACTCAGGATGCTCATCAATTGCTATCGCCGCAGTATAACCAAAAACAACCATCATCCCACCCAAATAAATTAAAAAAACCATAAGCCCCATATAAGATCCCCCTAAATATAATGTAATAGCACAACCTACAGCACCACTAAAAACTAATACCAAACCACCATAAATAGGTGAAGGCTTAGAAGAAAACCCCATAAATCCTATCACCAGTATAATACTCAATGAAAATAAAGCATATGTCATTATTCCCACATGGACTATAACCATGACTAATGATATGAAAAACCATCGTTGTATTTCAACTATAAGAATATTAATGACTATTCCCCGCAAAACGCATCCACTAACAAAAATTATCAACAACTCATTTATTGATCTTCCCACGCCATCCAATATCTCATACTGATGAAATTTTGGCTCACTTCTAGGTATCTGCCTTATTACCCAAATCGCCACTGGCCTATTTCTAGCTATACATTACACACCAGACACTTCAACCGCCTTCTCTTCAGTAGCCCATATTACACGAGACGTAAATTATGGCTGAATAATCCGCTACCTACACGCTAACGGCGCCTCCATATTTTTTATCTGCCTCTTTATGCATGTTGGACGGGGCTTGTATTATGGATCTTTTCTCTTTCTGAAGACCTGAAACGTCGGTATTATCCTACTACTGACATCCATAGCCACAGCATTCATAGGCTACGTACTTCCATGGGGCCAAATATCCTTCTGAGGCGCCACAGTAATTACAAATCTCCTATCAGCAATCCCCTATATTGGATCAGACCTTGTACAATGAATCTGAGGAGGATTCTCCGTAGATAAAGCCACACTCACACGATTTTTCACTTTCCACTTTATTACACCCTTTATTATTGCAGCCTTAGCTGCTATCCACCTCTTATTTCTACACGACACAGGTTCCAATAATCCATCAGGACTAACATCTAACTCTGACAAAATTGCATTCCACCCCTACTATACAATTAAAGACATTCTAGGGTTAATTTTTCTTCTTCTCCTTCTAATAAGCCTAACCCTATTTACACCTGACCTATTAACCGACCCAGATAACTATACCCTAGCAAATCCCCTTAACACCCCACCCCACATTAAACCAGAATGATACTTCCTATTTGCATACGCCATCCTACGATCTATCCCCAACAAACTAGGAGGAGTCCTAGCCCTTGTACTCTCCATTCTAATTCTAGCAATTATTCCCATAGTCCACCTATCTAAACAACAAAGTATAATATTTCGACCAATTAGCCAAAGTTTATTCTGAACCCTAACAGCTGTTCTACTCACACTCACATGAATTGGAGGCCAACCAGTTGAACACCCCTTTGTAACTATTGGCCAAACAGCATCCATTATATATTTCCTCATTATTATTACCCTTATCCCTCTATCCTCTCTAATCGAAAATAAATTACTTAAATTATAATGTCTTTGTAGTATAAATTAATACCTCGGTCTTGTAAACCGATAATGGAGAACCCTCTCCCCAAGACACCTCAGGGAAGGAACAACTCGCTCCACCATCAACACCCAAAGCTGAAATTCTGACTTAAACTATTCCCTGCACCTCTATCTTCTTTGAGTGCACAACTTTTAAGTACCATACAAGTATTTACACCTTCAACCAAACAGTACCCCTTCACTATGTATATAGTGCATTAATGTTTTGCCCCATGAATAACGTACAGTACTAAGAATGCTTGATCATACATAGCACATAAACCCCAAACCCCCATACTTACATTTACAAATTATATGAACAGGCACGGGCTAGTACACGTTAACAGAAACATAAGACATCAAGCATAATAACGTACATAAAAACATATACAATACGAATATCATACTCCAATAATTATGTATTATCGTACATATAGTAATCCCATAATCATGCCCCAAATGATTTCGAAACGTGCCCCGGCGCATCCCTAATGACTGGTTCATTAACAGGCGGATCGGACTAGGCGCATTAAACTCTTATTCAACATTAATGGTCACTAAACATGCCCCATCCCACCCTTGTCTAACTTCGTAGCTAGCCAGCATGGATATCCTCTTTATACGATTGGTCCCTTAATCTACCATCCTCCGAGTAACCAGCATCCCGCCCATATCGACTGATAATCTATGAGGTTGAGCCCATAAAGACAGGGGTTAGCTATTTAATTAACCGTAAACGGCATCTGGTTCCTACCTCAGGGCCATATTATTCAACTCGTTCATACGTTCCCCTTAAATAAGACATATTTGATGGATGCGGTGCCCCCACCCTCTTAGCCGGGTCACGGGAGCTCGCTCCACTTGGTTAAAGATTGGAGGTGTACTCATCACCATCTCTCGTCGGGTAAACCCTCCGGACGGTATCCTAACTTATACGTGCTGCTATGGACATGGCAGTGCTTTCCCCCTATTTAATGGTGTCATTGTAGCACAAATGTTCGGCCCCCATTTTCCCCCAATCAGGGGTTATGAATCAATGGTTTCGGGACATAAATAAAAAAATTTTACCACTTTTTACATTTTTAAAAAAAAAAAATTTTATAAAAATTTAAATTCCAAATATTAACCCGCCATCCAACACTTTTCTGAAGGACCACCGTAAAGAGAGATATGCCTACTGGCATTTTTCCATCCACTTGAGAATTTTCACTACAACAAACATTTCCAATTAAATTACACCGTACCTTTCTATCAGTTCACCACTTATAATTTCTTCCCATACACCCAGGACCATACCCTTCAGAAAGCGTATCAGTACTAATACTCCAGCAAAACCCATCAACCCACCCCTTTTTAACAACATAATCAACCCTAATAATCCCAA